TCTTTCGTCCCTGCCACCATTCCCTGAATGAGTGAATGGCGGGTTCACTCCGGAACGGAACCTCTGCTCGAGTTGCTTCCGTATTTTACTTTTTGGCCGTTGGGGTTGGTGACTGCCCCTCTACCGATGCCTTCACGCTCCTTCTCTCTCGCGGTCGAGTGGTTTGGAGATTCTCTTCTGCCTGACTCTATTGGGAAAGCAGCCGAACTCAGGACTTGAGAGATTAGGAATAGAACTCTGTCTCCTCGCCGGTTAAGCTTAGCTTCTCTGCTCCGTCACCTTTCGATCAAGCGGATTCTAGCTCTGATCGCTCCTCAAGGAGAGAATGAGAGACCTCATTTCCTTGATGCACTTTCCTCTATCGCCGTCAACCGGCCTTTAGTGGCTGAGATAGTATAGGTTCTATTCATCTGACCGTACTTCCATCTGGTCAAGTGGCGGATAGCTCGTCTCCTCTTTCGTTTGCTTTCTTTATTATTGCTTCTGTTGAATGAATATAGGGCTCAGGCGAAGAAGGGTGATCCCTATCAATAGACTGTTATACCTGTTTGGCCAACAGCTCCCGTACCTAGCGATAAAGTGTCTGGTTTCTCTTTCGAGCTTATCCTGATAGTGCGGTGCTGTTCCCTCTCTCGGCATAGAGTCTATCAGAGAGGGGCTTTTGTCTCGCCAACTCCGTCTGCTTTTGCTTCGAGTGCCCTTTCCCCTTCCAGTCTAGTACTTTTTTCAATCTTTATTTTTTGCTTAGAGTGAGGTTGTAATCATCAGTAGCATTATGCATTCATTGTTCTTTAAACTAACAAAAGGTATTCCAATAGTTCGTGGTAATCTTCTTGATAGATAGTTTACTGCTTTACAGGATAGAAGGCTTCCGCCATGGTGGGTTCGCTATGAGACTCCTATTAGTAATCCACCACATATGGATGAGGTTCATCGTGATATGTTGCGACATTTCGGAATTAACGGAACCCACCGCATAGATCAGGTGCAGTCTATACTATACATTTGGCCCATTGATTCCCCATAGGAGTCTTCCTATTCAAGGTGAACGCACTCCCTTGCTGCGATTGCCAGCTCCAGGTCTATCAGGTGTTTTAAGTATCAGAGAAACTTCTAGAATAAAGTCTTTTGGCCTTGGGGAAGCCTTACAATATTCTTACATGAGAGACACTCGCTTCGTTGTTCTTACTTCTCTTCTACTCTTTTTCGGTCTATGTTGTCCCCTGCTCCATTGTGCTTAAAACCAGCAGCCCTAATTTCTCCCGATATAGGATTTCTTTTAAAGGTAGCTAAAAATATCTATATAGAAGGGATCTGTAGTAACCATCCTCAGGTCATATATCCCTGTGATTGTGGGGAACCTCTTAATAGTATCTTAGAACATCTCTGAGATACTCCTAAAGAATCCGAAGATTCCCCTCGTCTCATATGGGGAAGACAATCAATCAAGTCCACTTCCAAGCCAGTTGCCATCGGAAGCAGGAAAGAGTCACTCTCTGGACATTGAATAAAGGATTTTCAAGACCCGAACTAGCGTATCGTTCATATCACCTGGAATTCTTAATAATGTGCCAACCATTCTGTCGTCAGTAGCTAAGGAAGGGGCAAAGGCTTAGAACCCTTTCGACCTGGGCGAGACATTAGAGTGATGAGCCTGTTCGCACTTATAACTGTATTTCCCCGGAGGTTCCCGAATACACTGGCCCGGCAGGTAGAGTCCGGCTGGGAGGATCCCCTTATTGTTCTTCGCTCATTGAATAACCCCACGTATGGCACGAGTGAGGAACGAGCTTACATTTGAGGCTGATGGGACATAGGTAAAATTCCACTTTACGGACTGCAAAGAGACTTCACAGCTGATTCAAAAGCTTCAAAAGAGCTACAATCAAAATCAAGTCAAGTAAAAGCACATGGCTCTTCTACGACCAGAATTGAAGACTTCGAAAAGGAGACGGGAGAGAGAAAGACCCGAATTAGGGTTAGGGAGAAAGACCACAAGCTTTCCGGAAATAATCCGGCAAACAATTCTGGCCGGGTTCTTTCATCGCTCTGATACCATGTAAAGAAAAAACAGAGTTCAGTGGGGGAGGAGTCATTACTTACCCACAATAGGGATATAAAGTCAAACAACAAGCGTACTCTATTGACTGTACGACAAGTATACAATGGAACAAGAAAAAGGAATATCCCTAAACATAAAATCTCAACCCCCTCTTCTCGGGCGATAGGGGTTCCTCTTTAGACTCCGAGGCTCGAGTGGATGGACCCGCACCCAGTTGGATACCGATGCGATAGCCTTCCCTACCTACTTAGCTCGAGGAATTACAAATAGAAATGCCAACCGTTAGCCTGAATGAAGGCCTGATTGAGGGACTGAAGGAAGGACTTTCTATCACTGTATCGCCGCCTATGCCTTTATCGGGTGGGATTGAACCACCTTGAGGAACAGAACAGCAGCACTGATTGGCTTACTTGCTTGCTAGAACCGTACTGCTTTTATTATCAGTGAAACCACCGTATCGTATACAACCCCCCAGCATAACCTTATTTATACCATTCCAACCCCGAGTAAGTAGGCGGTGGCTCCGTTACACAGTCGTTGGGGAGAGAGATAAGGCACATGCGCATTTTGGGTGAACCGCACGATGCTGAGCTCCTGTCCTGAGTCGGTGAAGGCGCCCCGGGTGGCAATAGTGAGTTGCCTTAGTTGAGTCTTCATGACGGAGGAGACTAAAAGGACTCATTGGCATTGGAAAAAATCCATGTTTCATTGGTAAAGACTTAGGTTCTGTCATGCCTCGCTAGGAATGTGACTTATAGTAGTACCCAATTTTGAGTCCGATCGCTTGTTATCAATTGTATAAGGATGGTGACATTCCTATTGTTCCCGATCCTATTTCGACTCTCGAAAGAGAGGAACTGTAGGGCTGGTCTGTGATTCCCGCTATTAGTAAAGTGCGTGTGCTACGTCTGCCTGTTACCGTTCTCGAGAGGAGAAAGATAGATAGGGCAGCGTCTTCGTGTACTCGGACTAGTGCTTCCTTGCTCTTTTACGAACTAGCCGAAGTGATGACTTAACCGTAGCTAAGGTAAGCTTGTCTCCCTTTTGCTAGTAAGATCTCTAATCATCCAGAAAGCCAGAAAGCAGAAGCAAAGGAAAAGGCAAATCAAAACCTGATGAAGGTGGTCCGGCCAAAGCAACTAGGGGGAATGCCCAAAGGGCGAGTAAAGATTCCATCACTAAGACTGTCTCATGAAGGCTGTAGTCTGGAATGTCATGGGGTTAAACATGAAAGAGAAAGATAAAGAGTTGAGGGATCCTCCTAACAGTCAAAGTTGTCGAAAAGACTGACCAGATGTGAACTCTTGGCTGCTATAGATAGTATAAACTAGTACTTGCTTGGGACTCGCCTGCGCTAAGCGAACCTTACGAAATAAAATCTCCCTCCGAAGAAAGGATCTGCTACCCTTTCTTTCCCGTCCTGTCATCCGGCAAAACATGAGGTTTAGCTTATATAAATGTGTTGGTTGGAGCAATGGGATTTGATTCCCCTGATCTACGACCACCCTCTTCAATCTATATTCGACAGCTTGAAGAGGGCTTGCTTCTTGCTAAAGACAAATTATCTCATTGAAGAAGGCATCACCTGCGGCTTCCAATCCAATGACAAGCAAAAGACGAAGAAGGAACTTACTAGACCTCCTTGCGCCCATAGCTTGACCTCAGCCTTGAACTACCTGCACGGAGGCCTTCCCTTCCTGGCGCGCAGACAGACCATCTTTAGTGAAGTCCCTCCTTCCCCTAAAGCATCCATTTCGTCAAAGAAGGACGGAGCAGGCACACTTACTACTCTGATTGGGCGTGGACTGGGAAAAAAAAGTAGCAGCTAAAGGAAAGCTAAAAAAAAGGTATTGGCGAAGAAATATCATAAAATAGATAGGAAAGAGGCACCACTCGCGAATCCTTTCTTTCTTGGTTTCGCTACCTGTGATCAAAACAATTCACGTATTAGATCTATCCATCTTTTGGTCCAGTAAAGAAGGAAGATAGGAAGGCATCTGTCTATCTAGCCCTTAAGTACACATTACAGGTTCAAGTCCTCTATTTATCTGTCTTAGGTGTTCGTGGTCAGAAGGTTGAGCATAGAATGGCAGTTTCGCGTACTCCTCTGTCTTTTTCCTATCTTCTCTCTTCAATTACCGAGACCCGTACATACAAAGGTCTAGGTAGCTCATCTCCTTCTAAGAAGTCAGATCTCCTTCCTATATTCTAAAAAGAAAATCAAGAATCAGAGCCTTTCTTAATAAACTAAAAACCATTGGTTCCTTCTTTATTCTTTAGTCGCCTTGTCAAGCTGTAAAGGAATACCTACTCCCTTTCCTTTGCTATCTTCCATTATTATGCCAGTATTCATAACTAAGTCCATAGATTTATCTCCATAAATGTGCATGAGTGTGTTGTCTTGTTGCGTATGGGTCAAAATCAGGTTTCCAGAGGGATTCCAGAGTCATCTTTAAGTTTTCAAGAGGAATAGGCTGAGAGCCTTTACGAAGAAGAAGTATACCAATCAGATTATTTCGACATTTATAAAAACATCTTCTATGATACTAATATATGTAATCTCTACTCTGACAGTAGGTTGAGAAAGGAAAAGGAGATTGGGATGAACAACAGACGATTTGCGGCGTTTACGATGTTAGGGTGAGAAAGAGGTGCAACCAGGTCCGATGGCTACCTGCGAGGTAAATTGTGCTAGCATCCGGGAAATCTCAGCTAGTTGACGGCTAACTGCCTCGTTAGAAAGTTGCTGATTTTCCGGGGCTATAGGGTTCGTGGTTAGAGCCAGTGGACTCTTCATTGTCTCCCTCATAGAGAGGCTTCCTGGTGCCTCGGTGACTGGCTTGTTGGCCATGATATGATCTCTGGGTCTGATTCACCAAGGCGTTCTAGGTTCTCTATTTTGACTAACTTCCGGGCTAGTTCGCACCCACCTGCGATTTGCAAACTGACGGCAAATCGAGTCTAAGAAGGATTCTGCCGAACCTATGGTTCAACACTAAACTCAAGATTAGGTTTTACCTAAAGGCTGACACCGACTTTATATTTAAATATAAAATAATATAAAAATAAGGTTTATAAAGACCGAAAAGATGTGTGCTTGCTGCTGTATGCTGAATCAAGCGGTCTCGGAAAGAAAATTAACTTGGTTCCTTAGCTGGCTCTCGCCCTATGAAGCCCACTAGTCGCTGTGCTAAGGGTGTGGGAGTTCTCGAGCTGCTATCAATAGGTCCGTTTTGACCTACTTTTCCGTCCTATTGGACCAGATATTTGAAAACCTGGGCTTTGTTAAAGTGAAAAACAATTTGAAAAACCAGAACAGATAGACTTTAGTTCATCAACTCCTTCCTCTAGTGATGTTGCTTAAACTCGCTCTCTAGGATCTATGTTTACCCAGGAATTCAGGTAAGAGCTAAGCATTGAATCCCCTTGATCTACTCCTCCATTCATCGCCTACCACAGATACCTAAACTATCCTCCCCATCATAAGTAGGGCCTTTCCCCTTTGATTGGTTTGACCATGAAAGAAAGATTCTTTAATGCCTCTGGGACGTCCCATCAACCTAATTGAAAGGCTTTGAACCCGACCTTCCCCTGTCCCTATAGGGAAGTCCATAAGAAAATAAGCTATCCAAGAATCATTGGGAGACGACTGATCTTTTAGAACTTTTAAAGCAGGTATCCCCTTTTAGTCTTTTGCAATCAAAAATCCAAGAGATGGAAGGGAAATGAGCCTTCTTCATTCACTGATCAACCTGGCCTTTAAATCCTTTGCTTTGTTTTCAATCCTCAGTTTGAACAGCTACCAAATCAAGATCAGGAGAGAGACCTGAGAAGGATTCTCTTTGCTCTTGCTCGGGCTTCTTACCCAGAAAAAATCACTCAATCATTATTGCGTAAATAAGTGGTTATCTTCAAGAGAGGAAAGAGAGAATCGAAAAACCATCGCCCCTCGTTGGCAGAAAATCCAATATCAGAAGATGTTTTAGTATCTGAAGAACTGCCTGATGAGGCAGTATTCGTAGCAGGAGAGAACGTAGACTCAACCGAGGGGCTGAAGTGGTTTGAACCGATGTGAAACTACTTAGCAAAAAGGGTATTTCCACAAGAAAAGAATGAAGCAAGAAATATCATAAGACAAGCTAAAAGGTATGAAGACTGTATCGAAGAAGTTTCTTGGGGGTATTAATGATATGTGTTACGAAAAGACAAAGGGAAAAGAATTCATCTCGGATACTACTGGCCAAGACTGAGCAAAGACTGCATCAATTATGTCAAAAGGTGCCGGGTGTTCCAGTTGCATTCGAATCTAGATCGACTCCCTACAAATTTGCTCCACCTTATTCCTATTGACCCTTTCCAGTCTTAGTCAAACAAATAGGATAGGGGTGAGGCGCTGTTCTTAAACAGAAAAATGGCGAGAAAAGAAAGAGGAACCAGTTCGCTTCCGGCGTATGGAATGAGGCGCAAAGCAAATACCCCTGAGTCTTGGTTTGAATGATTTTGCTGTTTTGAATAAAGCTTGTTTGATGAAGCATTGCATTCCAAGAACTTATGTTCCATCTTTCTAAAAAAGTCCTACTTCTTTAGAGATCTACCAATGCCGTTAAGGAAGTTAATGCCTGTCAAAACAGAGATATTCTTTAACAGCATCTCGTTTAGCCGACAGTCAAGTAAGAAGATTAATCAAATTAGGTAGTGTCTTTCTTCCATCTAGATAGAGAGGGAAATACCGGACTATCTTCGGATACAAACACAAGAGAGTACGCTACTAAGACTTATAGAGTAGAATAGCTTCCTACTCAGATAGGAAAGGTATAATACAGTCTGAAAAAATAGAATATCAGGCAAGAGAGGTTGACCCCCTTCTTCCTGGTATCAGAATCAGGGATTTCAAGAATAGATTCGCTCCTAAGGCAGGAAAGAAAGGGATAGATAGAAGGAGTTGAGTTATAACCAGATTGGATTAATATTCAGGAGATAGCGGTTTCCGTCTATCAATTCTCCGTCTAGAAATAGATAAAAGCTCCTATGCTTTCATAGCTTATTCCTATAGTAAGTAGTAGAGTGATTCCCTCCCTCTAGATATCTAGTTAAATGCCTGAGTGAGTCTAGTCCGGGTATAAATCAAAGAAAGATTAGAATGTCCCACTCACTCACAATAAAATTTAATAGAGGATGTATGATCTGTACCATCTCCAGGAGATAAATTCTTTCCTTTGTCAACTCAGTGTAGTTGTCTTGTTAAAGACAATCCTAGCGATTCCCTTTTTTTCCTACCTTCGCGACATGCGATGGTGATGAGGCACCTCTGTTTACCTTTGTTCTCCTGTCTCCTGCACCACATGCGCTTGTTACTATAAGTCATCATTGTGAATCATCAACCATAACCGGGAAGAGCCTTTCCAAAAAGTGCTATTTTCGTATGTTAGAAATGTCCTCGTACATAGGTATAGGTCAGAGTTTCCATACGATTCCCCTTCCCCGGTCCTCTTCTAGGGCTTGGTCTCAGACAGCAAGAGGAATAGGGCAAAGACAGCGGAATGACTATGGCTTAATAATAATAAGACTATAATCTCAATAGTAGCCTAACCTGAGGGGTTTAGTCACCGGAAACGAGCAAAACGATAGAGTACGAGACAGAGACGCAAGCAAGGACGGAGCGATCCACTCTTTCTCGACTTGGAGCGTTCTGGGGACCATGGGCGAGAGTCAGACCAGGTACGAGAGGTTCAAAGACACTCGACTGAAAGGAGTTGGTAACTCGACCAACGGGAGAGGAGGGAAAAGGAAGGAGGCGGGAAGCTACCGCTTCTAGCCTCCTTCATTTCGACTGCCTCCTTCGGTGATAAAAGTTCCCTTCCCTTTTCTAAAATGCCCGATTGGTCTGCCTCAGCAAATGTACAAAGTGGACCGCTGTTTGGCTGACCCTCTTCTTCCCATTCGGGTTGGGTTGACCCAGAAGTCAAGTAAGAAGGAATGGAACCACTGGAGAGTCGTCCGCAGTTCACACTTGGGCAAAGACGACTGACTTTGTTTGGAAGCGGAACACGAACCGATTTCCGCTATTCCGGGTTCTTATTGAGCGTAGCGAAATCAAGGTTTATTATAAAGTCAGCGAAGTTTCTATGGTGTTCTACCTTTGCGTAGTCTCGGTCCACAGTGGAAGGCTCCGTACCGACGCCTCACTACTACTTAATTAATGGCTAAGCGATTTCATAACCTGAGCTTTCCTTAACCAGCTGACCTTACTTCGTAACCTTAACGTACTTTCTTTCTTACTATATCATAGGCCTTCGCCACTTCAAATGGGCGCTTCGCCCTTTCTTTTTTTTATTAGAAAAAAACGGGGCCTTACTTATTCAGTTCAGGGAGGATGAAAGACAAAGAAAGGGATCAGGGGGCTTATTGATCGGAGAAAGGGAAGGGACTTATTGGACCTAACTGAGAAGGAGACAGAAAGGGATCACCTGACCTTATCTTGAGTGAGAGAGGCAAGTCGCAAGGCAAAAAGCTTAGTCGTTTTCAAGTCTGAGGGTGAACGAACGGGATTTCTATGTCATTCAGTGCCTAAATTCAGTAAGTCAAAGAGTACGAATACCTGCTCTAGTACTAATACCAGTACCAGCTGCATGGCATTCAGTAAACAAACTACTCTCCCAAAATAGACTAGCAGCGGCAAGATAGTCAGTCTCTTCCCCCTGCTTCATTCATAAGTAAGATCGCTTTCTCCGCTCCGGGACTTTCCCTAAAATCAGTTAACTGGGTATGAGAAGGCCTCCCCTCTAGTCTATAGTAGCCCTTCTTCCTCCAACCCTGAGTTCCAGTGAGACCAGCCGAGCCAAGCGAGTCCAATAACTGCTTCGTCAATAGCAGAGGATATCCCTCCAACAGCTAAATTTGAGGATGGCACTTGCACTTGGGTTGGGAGCTTTCCCTTCTCTATGGCTAATTCCTCGCTGGCCGATCGCCTTTCCTTGCTTTGACCCCCCCTAACCCCCAGCGGGTATTCTTAATCTAAATGCATACAATAGAATAACAACTAGGATTAAGTCGCTTCGCTTAGTAGAGTCCTGGCTTCCTTAAGTAAGGGTATCCCTAATACGAGATCTGAAAAAGGTTATTAGATGAAGGATTGCATACCGGATAATCACACACTAGATAACAGGGGCTATCTTTGCTTGCTTTCTTTCCTACCGGAGTACTTACAACTCGCATTCTTAACTCCCTTTCTCATAACCACTCTAGTATTGATTGATTACCGGCTAAGGACTCCCTTCTTTTAGCTGGCTTTGTGTTTATATAAAGACTTCAAGTAATAGTGGATAAAGACAACTGCTCGTCCTTGCTAGCTTGCAGCGGGCAGTGTATATACATGCATACAATACAAGAGGAACTCCCTCTGCCCTTCAACCATCAAAGTCCGATACAGGAACCTCTTTCTCTTACTCAATGGTCCTTTCCCTCCCGGGAGAGGTTGATAGAGATGAGACTGATCCGGCTGCGAATGGCACATTTCACGTCTTTTCTTCAACGGTAGCAAACTAGTTGTTAAGCGCTGTTGGTGCTTTCCATTTCCTCCTCAAGTCTGACTTCCGTAATCATATTGACTTCTGGTAAAGCTTCTTCACTGTTGAATTGTTGTGGCGGTCGAGCCTCGAATGAAGAGGAGTTAAGTTCTCTGGGAATATTCCGCATAGTCTTGGGTGCCCAACCCGTGAGAATCATTTTCAGGATACTTTACCAGGAGTTCGTCGAGCGGGTCTACTCCTTTCTCCCAATCTTCAGTTGTTTGTTCTTTATGACACTGCTCAATGCGGCCTTGTTCGGTCAGTGATGGTGTGCCATAGTGTTTCTCAATGTAATCCCAAGCATCCATTCCGTGAGAATCTTGCTCGAAGTACTCATGGAACGGGTTTTGTGTTGACCCAGCGGGTGCAC